TTAATAATTATTAATTAAGTACTAACTTTTACTAATAAATTGGTTATTTGACCAATTATACGTTCGTGATTTGAATATTAAAAAAAAAAATGCTCAACATCAATATGAATATTTGATATAGAATAGAAAATGTAAAATGAAAAAAATGCTATTTAAGTTATTATATATCTTGGTTTTTTTATTGACTTCTTTCAAAAGAGGCACGAGCCTACGAATCGTAAACAAAAAAATTAATTAATATAAAATTTTTCTATTCTATTATGGAACATATATACCAATATGCATGGATCATACCTTTCCTTCCACTTCCAGTTCCTTTGTTAATAGGAGCTGGCCTTTTCTTTTTTCCGATGGCAACAAAAAATCTTCGGCGTATATGGGCTTTTTCGAGTATTTCGTTGTTAAGTATAGTTATGGTTTTTTCGATGAAATTGTCTATTCAGCAAATAAATAGTAATTCCATTTATCAATATGTATGGTCTTGGACCATTAATAATGATTTTTCTTTAGAATTTGGCTACTTACTCGATCCACTTACTTCTATTATGTCAATGTTAATCACTACTGTTGCAATTCTGGTTCTTATTTATAGTGATAATTATATGTCTCATGATCGAGGATATTTGAGATTTTTCGCATATATGAGTTTTTTCAATACTTCTATGTTGGGATTAGTTACTAGTTCGAATTTAATACAAATTTATATTTTTTGGGAATTAGTTGGAATGTGTTCATATCTATTAATAGGTTTTTGGTTCACACGACCTATTGCCGCAAATGCTTGTCAAAAAGCATTTGTGACTAATCGTGTAGGAGATTTTGGCTTATTATTAGGAATTTTAGGTCTTTATTGTATAACAGGTAGTTTTGAGTTTCAGGATTTGTTTGAAATATTCAATAATTTAATTAATGATAATGAGGTCAATTCCTTATTTTGTATTTTATGTGCTTTATTGTTATTTGCTGGTGCAGTTGCTAAATCTGCCCAATTTCCCCTTCATGTATGGTTACCCGATGCTATGGAGGGTCCTACTCCTATTTCAGCTCTCATACATGCTGCTACCATGGTAGCAGCGGGTATTTTTCTAGTTGCTCGACTACTTCCTCTTTTCATAGTTATACCTTATGTAATGTATGTAATATCTTTTATAGGTATAATAACAGTACTGTTAGGAGCGACCTTAGCTCTTGCTCAAAAAGACATTAAGAGAAGTTTAGCTTATTCTACAATGTCTCAGTTGGGTTATATGATGTTAGCTCTAGGTATGGGTTCTTATCGAGCTGCTTTATTTCATTTGATTACTCATGCTTATTCAAAAGCATTATTGTTTTTAGGATCTGGATCCCTTATTCATTCAATGGAAACTATTGTTGGATATTCTCCGGATAAAAGTCAAAATATGGTTCTTATGGGGGGGTTAACAAAACATGTGCCAATTACAAAAACTGCTTTTTTAATAGGTACACTTTCTCTTTGTGGTATTCCGCCTCTTGCTTGTTTTTGGTCCAAAGATGAAATTCTTAATGATAGTTGGGTGTATTCGCCAATTTTCGCAATAATTGCTTATTTCACGGCCGGATTAACCGCATTTTATATGTTTCGAATCTATTTACTTACGTTTGAGGGACATTTCAATCTTTTTTTTAAAAATTACAGTGGAAAAAAAAGTAGTTCTTTTTATTCAATATCTTTATGGGGTAAAGAAAGAGTGAAAAGGATTAATCAAAAATTTCCTTTATTAACCTTATTAACAATGAATAATAAGGAAAGAGCTTATTTTTTTTCGAAAAAACCATATCAAATTGATGAAAATTTAAGAAAAATGATGCCATCTTTTATTACTATTACTGATTCTGACAATAAGAATATTTCCGCATATCCTCATGAATCGGACAATACGATGTTATTTCCTTTAATTTTATTGATTCTGTTTACTTTCTTCATTGGATTTATAGGAATTCCATTCAATCAAGAAGGAATGGATTTGGATATATTAACTAAATGGTTAACTCCATCTATAAACCTTTTACATTCTAATTCGAATACTTCTATGGACTGGTATGAATTTGGGATAAATGCCACTTTTTCAGTTAGTATAGCTTATTGGGGAATATTTATAGCTTTCTTTTTTTATAAACCCGTTTATTCATCGTTAAAAAATTTTGACTTAATTAATTCATTTAATAAAAGAGGTCAAAAGAGAATTTTTTGGGACAAAATAATAAGTATCATATATAATTGGTCTGCTAACCGCGGTTATATAGATGCTTTTTACGCAACATCTATAATTAAGGGTGTACGAGATTTGGCCGAAATAGTTTCGTTTTTTGATAGACGAATAATTGATGGAATTCCGAATGGTTTTGGTGTTACAAGTTTTTTTGTAGGGGAAGGTATCAAATATGTAGGAGGGGGCCGAATATCCTCGTATCTTTTTTGGTATTTATTTTATGTATCAATTTTTTTATTAATATATTACATTAATATTTAGTGTAGTTT